TGGATTTTGTTTTTGCTGAAGGTATTTTGACGGATACATCTCGACAAAATGACTTAATTCATAACACAAAAATGCATTGTGCAAAAATCCATAGTTCCATTCCTTTTTTGGATAGATACGTTACCCGAAAACAAAAGAAGGAGTAATAAAAAATAGAAAAATTATTATTAATTTAATATATAATTTTTAATATAAAAAAATGAATAGAAATCAAATCGAAAAAAAAAAAGAGATTAAGATATCTCAAATCTCAAATAAGATATAAAGAAAGAAGGCTTTTTTCAAGCCCTACTTTTTGTTCTTTTTGTTTATGCGATGTAACATAAACATAATAATTCTATTTTGTGAATTGGGGAGAGATGGCTGAGTGGACTAAAGCGTCGGATTGCTAATCCGTTGTACGAATTTTTGTACCGAGGGTTCGAATCCCTCTCTTTCCGTTTCCGTTGATTGATGATTTGGCATTTTTTTATTTTGAACTTATGGAGCTTCTTTTTTGTTTTCCTTCCTTGTTTGTTTCATTTTTTTTTTTACTAGTTAAAGATGTAAAATAGATAGAAAAACGAAAAAGATTTCAAAATCCAGCACAAGGAAGGAAAACACATAAAACAAAAAAGATTTTCTTATTCTTCACGTCCTGGATTACGTCCTGGATCGTTAGATAGGAATCCGAAGATGAAAAGAGAAACAAAGAAAATCACTATCGTGTAAACAAATAGTTTTAGAGTAAGCATTACAAAATCTCCAAGATAATTAAAAAAAAAAACGACAGAGAAAGAGAATAGATTCTCTTCTATTTCACATTATGTTTATGTTTCCTTTGATACTAAGTTTCTAAGAAATTAAGTGATTTTGAGGAAATCGAAAAAAATTAGGAAATTGATTTGTAGTAAGAGTCGAGCCTTTTATTACCATTACCAAAGATTTTCTTTCATATCCACAATCGATATCCAGGTATTGGTGGTGGACTCAAATATAATCATTTGATTTTGATTTTTTAATGGAAAAAACAGAAATGATGAGATGGTCCGGATTTTTCTTGTCTATCAAAAAAATTCAATATTGGAATCAAGGATTCACACTGTAAGACTTATCTGATCTTAGAAAATGTTAAAATGTTCGAATTTTTGTTTTCGAATAAATTCTGAATTTTTTTAGGACATTATTCAAATTAAAGATCTCATCGAAAACTTACAGCAGCTTGCCAAACAAAAGCTAAGAGAAGAAAGAGTAGGGGTATGACTGGCATAATATCTACAATTGGATTCAAAAAAGCGTAAGCTTCAGGTAATTTCGCCAAGAAAAAACTACTTGAATAAAGGGCAGAGTGAATACAAATACAGACCAAGCTAAAGATATTAAGCATAACAAAAATGTTGTTCTTTAATAAAATGAATTGTATTTTTGCTTTTTTTGAATTCGAATCTTTTTTTATAGTATATTATTATATATAATATGATTTATATATTATATGATATTATAATATATAATATGATTAATTATATATGATTAATCATAATTTTTATTTATTATACTTTTATATTAAGAATTCAATATTAAAATTAAAGAAAAAATCAAAGAATTATAAAGAAATATATTTATAAAAAAGTTATAAAGAAATCTATTCTAGAATATATATAAGAATAATAAAATAGAAAATTTTAAAACTGGATATTAATTGAATTGAAATATAAATAATTCAAATATTGAATTCATATTTATTACCCATTTATTAATATTCATATCTATAATATCTATAATGAATATTACTAAATGAGTAATAAAACGAAAAAAGTGAATCAAATAAGATCAGACCCCAATCCTTTTTTGATTTGAACTTATCCAGTTCGAAATCTTTGTATTCTGAAATCAAAAATAGAAGAAATCATACTTTCATACAATATCTTAATTGAATTCTATGTAATGATCAATAAATTGTAATGATCAATAAATTCAGTTTCATTTGATATCTATGCATATCAAAATCCTAGCAACAAATTATTCTATAGAGAATAAGTTTATAACTGGAATTGACGAACAACCAATAATAGTATTTATTAGTGTCGAATCGAAAATGGGGCGTGGCCAAGCGGTAAGGCAACGGGTTTTGGTCCCGTTATTCGGAGGTTCGAATCCTTCCGTCCCAGATGATATTTATTCATGATTCATGATATATACCTATTTGAATATATCCGAATAAAGATTACACCTTATTTTTTTATTCATTTCAAAAATCTAATCCCTGAAAATCGAATTTATTAAATATTCTAATTTTAATAATATTTAATTTAATATATTATTTGATATTCGATTTTTTTTTTTCAAAAAAAATGCCAGCACATATAGTTACATATATAGTGAAATAAGACTCTGGGTTTTCAAGAAAAAAAAGAATTTTTTTTGAATACCCACTCGCTCGTTATTATTATCAATTCTTAATCTTAGTGATTGGATTTATTATTTATATACTTATATACTTATTCTATATTAAATTATATTTAATATAATTTTTTATTGATATTAACTAAATGACATAGAATATGAAAAAGAAAGTATTTATATGATTTTTCATGAAATGACTATCCATCTATTCCATTTTCATGTAAATAGAGGAAAAAAGCTCCATGAAAAAATGGTGGTTAAATTCAATGCTGTTTCATAGTAATAGAGAATTAGAATACAGGTGTGGTTTAAGTAAATCACTGGATAGTTTTGGTCCTATTGATGAAAATCCCGGTGTAAGTGAAGACCTCCCAATCTTAACTGATATGGATAAAAACATTCATAGTTGGAATAGTGAGAATTCTAGTTACAGCAATGTTGATTATTTCAGGAACATACGGAATTTCCTATCGGATAAAACTTTTTTAGTTATGGATAGTAAGAGGAAGAGTTATTCCATATATTTTGCTATCGAAAATCACATTTTGGAGATTGACAATGATCATTCTTTTCTAAATGAACCAGAAAGTTTTTTCTCTAGTTATAAGAATTCTAGCTATTTGAAGAATGGCTCTAAGAGTGATGATGATTATTCCATGTATGATACGAAATCGAATTGGAATAATAACATTAATAGTTGCATTGAGAGTTATCTTCGTTCTCAAATCTGTATTGATAGTTACATTTTAGGTGATAGTGACAAATACAATGACAGTGAGTTTAATAGTTACATTTATGGTAAGGTCAGAAATAGTGGTGAAAGCAAGAGTACTAGTATAATCACTAGCACGAATGAGACAAATACAAATGATAGTGATCTTACAAAAAGAGAAAGTTCTAATGATCTCGATGAGACTCAAAAATATAAGCATTTGTGGATTGAATGCGAAAATTGTTATGGATTAAATTATAAGAAAATCTTGAAATCAAAAATGAATATTTGTGAACACTGTGGATATCATTTGAAAATGAGCAGTTCAGATAGAATCGAACTTTCGATTGATCCAGGTACTTGGAATCCTATGGATGAAGACATGGTTTCTCTGGATCCCATTGAATTTCATTCGGAAGAGGAACCTTATCAAAATCGTCTTGATTCTTATCAAAAAAGGACGGGATTAAAGGAGGCTGTTCAAACAGGCACAGGTCAACTAAACGGTATTCCTGTAGCAATTGGAATTATGGATTTTCAGTTTATGGGGGGTAGTATGGGATCCGTAGTGGGTGAGAAAATAACCCGGTTGATCGAATATGCTACCAATCAACTTTTACCTCTTATTATAGTATGTGCGTCCGGAGGAGCGCGTATGCAAGAAGGAAGTTTGAGCTTAATGCAAATGGCTAAAATCTCTTCTGCTTTATATGATTATCAAATCAATCAAAAGTTATTCTATGTATCGATACTTACATCTCCTACTACTGGTGGGGTGACAGCTAGTTTTGGCATGTTGGGAGATATCATTATTGCTGAACCAAATGCTTACATTGCATTTGCGGGTAAAAGAGTAATCGAACAAACGTTGAATAAGGAAGTGCCCGAAGGTTCACAATCAGCTGAATTTTTATTCCAAAAGGGCTTATTTGATTCAATTGTACCACGTAATCTTTTAAAAGAGGTTCTAACTGAGTTATTTCAGTTCCATGGTTTCTTTCCTTTGACTCAAAATGAAAAATAAAGCAGACCCTAAAATTCTTTTTTTTTTCAATTTTGAACTTCAGAAAATCAAATTATAACACACAAGAGCAAAGTAATAAGATAAGATAATAATAGAAAAAGACTAAGAATAATAAAAAGGTGTATTATCATACACATGTTTCTTGTAGAAATAGAGGGCGAAATTCATCCAGTTATTTAGTTCGACATTCCTTAATATTTAATAATTATTCTATTTTGTGCTTTTGATTCTTAATAAATCTTATTCATTTTTTTTATTATTGATTTATTATATTCTATACTTATTATGTATACTCACTATATAGAGTATAATATATATATATTAGTTTATTATCTAGATAGTCATATATATTCATTTAGCTATGCTTAACTTAGTATCATTTTTTCAATAGACTTAGTATAAGTCTATATGAATATGAATTCGAATGATTATAGACTATCTTTATTACAATATAATAATATCTTTATTACAATATAATAATAATCAAAATATGAAATTAATATAACAAAAATATTAATCTAACAATCAACAAAAAAGAACAGGTACAAATATGAAATTGAGGCACCCATTTTATGATAAGCTTACCTTCCGTTTTTGTTCCTTTAGTGGGCCTTGTGTTTCCGGCAATCGCAATGGCTTCTTTATTTCTTTATGTTCAAAAAAACAAGATTTTTTAGATACGGGCAGTAGGGACAAATCTCTTATATTTTTTTGGATAAAGTCAATTTTCTTTTCTTGGATTTGTTATTCTGTTCCATTTTTATAACTATTCCATTAAAAAAAACAAGAGAAAAGGAAAATACTAATATCATATAAGCCTTAATAAGATTAGGAGGATTTAATCTAACAATCAACAAAAAAGAACAGGTACTAATATAAAATTGAGGTACCATTTTATGCTTATGGTAGATGTTTTTTTGCCTTTAGTGGGGCTAGTATTAATTGTAACAGCTGGTTTATTGGTTCATGTTCAACAACACATTTTTGGGGGGTCAGGACACCTTATGCGTCGCTACCAAGAACAAGAACACACATGGATCTACACTATACCAGGGGCCCGAAAACCAATCAATTTCTTCTGGGCTTCTTTCACTCTTTTAGGTTCATTAGGGGTGTTATTTATTTCAGCTTCCAGTTTTTATGGTAGGAATTTTTTCTCTTTCAATTCGTCCGAATTTGTAGTTCCTTTTTTGCCACAAGGGGCCACGCTGACTTTCTATGGAATCGCGGGTCTGTTTGTAAGTTTTCATTGGTGGATTCTAATTTTTTGTAATGTGGGTAGTGGTTATAATCTTTACGATAATCAAATTGGAATGGTGTGGTTTTTTCGTTACGGATTTCCTGGAGAAAATCGTTGTATTCTTTCCCACGTCCGTGTAGAAGATATTCTGGCCCTCCAATTTTACGCTAACCCAGAACCTCGTACTGGTGTCCTTTATATGTACACCAGAGAACAGGGGGCCATTCCCTTGACTCCTGTTGATGTTTATTATGATAGGACTCCGCGCGCCAGCGTTTTCGAAACAGCTTCGGACTTGGCCGCATTCTTGGATGTACCATTGGAAATAATTGTATAAATAAAATTCGAAAAATAAATGCTTTCTTAGAGAAAGCATTTATTTTCCGAATTTTATCAATTTTTAATTGATAGCTTTTGAAACAATATTTTTCTTCTTCATTCGAATTGGCAGTGGATTCTTTTATTTTCTTATTTGATTTCTGTATTCTTTTGTATTCTTTTTTCCAAATTAAAGGAAAGAACTAACTTCTGAATTACAAATAAAAAAAGCGAGAATAGATTATCCATTTCTCTGAATAAATTAGAAATGGATAGATATAGGCTCTATTACTTGGAATAGAACTTATGCTTGATAGAAAGATTATTATCATATATAGTTGACAAATGAGATGAAGCTGAGTTCATTAAAGACGAAAAATGGCAAAAAAGAAAGCATTCATTCCCCTTCTATGTCTTACATCGATAGTCTTTTTGCCCTGGTGCATCTCTTTTATATTTAAGAAAAGTCTGGAATCTTGGGTTACAAATTGGTGGAATACTAAACAATCCGAAATTTTCTTGAATGATATTCAAGAAAAAACTATTTTAAAGAAATTCATAGAGTTCGAGGAACTGTTCCTCTTGGAGGAAATGCTAAAGGAATACCCCGAAACACGTTTACAAAACCTTCGTATCGGAATCTACAAAGAAACCATCCAATTGATCAAGACGCACAACCAAGATCGTATTCATACGATTTTGCACTTCTCGACAAATATAATCTGTTTCCTTATTCTAAGTGGTTATTCTATTCTGGGTAATCAACAACTCATTATTCTTAACTCGTGGGTTCAAGAATTTCTATATAACTTAAGTGACACAATAAAAGCTTTTTCTATTCTTTTATTAACTGATTTATGTATAGGATTCCATTCAACTCATGGTTGGGAACTAATGATTGGTTCTGTCTATAAAGATTTTGGATTTACTCAGAATGATCAAATCATATCTGGTCTTGTTTCCACTTTTCCAGTCATTTTAGATACCATTTTTAAATACTGGATTTTCCGTTATTTAAATCGGGTATCTCCGTCACTTGTAGTGATTTATCATTCAATGAATGACTGAAAAAATGATCCACTGATCCAATTTGTTTTTTTGTATATAAAAGCGAAACATTCAAAATTTTACTTATTCTTTTCCTTTCTACTCGTATTCTTCCTATATTCTAGGAAAATGATTTCAGTAAATAGCAGAATCATGGATAGGGAACGATGTCAGTAACCTACCTAATCTTATTGTAAAAATTTTCAGGATCAATGATTGGACCATGCAAACTAGAAATGCTTTTTCTTGGATAAAGGAAGCGATTACTCGATCCATTTCCGTATTGCTCATGATATATTTAATAATTCGAGCACCCGTTTCAAATGCATATCCTATTTTTGCCCAGCAGGGTTATGAGAATCCGCGAGAAGCAACCGGCCGTATTGTATGTGCCAATTGCCATTTAGCTAATAAGCCCGTAGATATTGAGGTTCCACAAACGGTACTTCCCGATACTGTATTTGAAGCAGTTGTTCGAATTCCTTATGATATGCAAGTGAAACAAGTTCTTGCTAATGGTAAAAAGGGAGCTTTGAATGTGGGGGCTGTTCTTATTTTACCAGAGGGTTTTGAATTGGCCCCTCCCGATCGTATTTCGCCCGAGATTAAAGAAAAGATAGGTAATCTGTCTTTTCAAAGCTATCGTCCCACAAAAAAAAATATTCTTGTGGTAGGCCCCGTTCCTGGTCAGAAATATAGTGAAATTACCTTTCCTATTCTTTCTCCGGATCCCGCTATTAAGAGAGATGTTCACTTCTTAAAATATCCTATATACTT